CTTAGATAGCACACGCCATTCTTAAATATAAATGATTGAAAAAGTCATCAGAGGATATCTTGATAAAAAAGTTATAGACGTCGCGCGACGAAACATCATAGTGAGGCACATGCCTATGAACTATGAGTCTCTTTGGAAAACTTGCATATAATATTTGTAAAATCCACTATGTGAATTGAATCATCTTAGTAACATAGAAAAAAATCAAACGAGAGTTCGTAAGTAACGGTGAGTGAAATCGAATTTAGCTTAATGCCAAAACCCAAAGTAGGTGATCAGTCCCATATGGCATTTATAATAATTTCAAAGTAATACTATTAATTATGTATGAAAATAGGAGTCCCATCTTCTAAGCTAAAAGCTTTTTTAATCGATAGTGAACGAGTACCGTGAGGGAAAGATTTGAATCTGTTGATTTATATTTATTTGAAGCTGATAAGTACAGCAACAAAGTGCCTTTTGCATAATGAGTCAGTAAGTTAATATATGTAGCAAGTTTAAACATAAAATAAAGACTTTTTAGTTACATGTATTAGACCCGAAGCCAAGTGATCTAATCTTGAGCAAGTTGAAGATGCTTTAAAAAGTATTGGAGGGCTGAACCCACGTCTGTTGAAAAATACGGGGATGACTTGAGATTAGGGGTGAAAGTCCAATCAAACTTGGTGATAGCTGGTTTTCCGCGAAAACTATCAAAGTAGTGCGTTGCTAGTTTAAAATGTGGGTAGAGCAACTTACTAAATTTAGATTTTGCTAAATTTTATTAAACTCCAAACTATATTTTAATTGAAGCAGCAGACAGTCGTTGGGCGACAAGGTCCTTCGTCAAAAGGGAAACAACCCTAATCGATAGCTAAGATCTCAAAATTATAAATTAGTGGAAAAATGGGAAATAATTCGAATAAACAGAGTAGGCTTAGAAGCAGCCACCTATTGGAGAAAGCGTTTTAGCTCATTATTTTTATTTATTTTACCTATTTAAAATGTATGGAGACTTAAATTTATATATCGAAGCTTCGAATCAAACCAAATTTGGTTTAATGGTAGCGGAACGTCCTGTAGTCTTTTGTGTTAATGAAAAATTGCATATATAAAATCAGGAGTGCTAATGCTGACATGAGTAGCGTTAATCATGTTGAAAATAAATCATGATCGTCTATTGTTCAAGGGTTTCCAGTAAATTTTAAGTAACTGGAGTTAGTCGGCCCTTAAGAAAAAAGTGAAAACTGTATTCGACAGGAATTATCAAACCACATGCATGCAAAATAGTATTATATTTGTGAAAAAAAATAATTTTTTGTAGTTGTCCATTAAACTGTCAACAACAAAACAAATTGTTTTTCTGGAAAATATGCATGGAGCTTGACCGTACCTAGAACCGACACAGGTGAACTGATTGAAAAGATAAAGACGAATGAGATAACTATGCTTAAGGAACTCGGCAAATTTACTCCGTACGCTCGCAAAAAGGAGTACCTTTTTAAGGTTTCAAAAATTAGGGGTAGCGACTGTTTAACAAAAACTTAAAACTTTGCAAATTCGAAAGAAGAAGTATAAGGTTTGACGCCTGCCCAGTGCTTGAAAGTGAAAAATTACGTGTTTATGCATGTGTTATAAACCCAAGTAAACGGCGGTCTTAACTATAAGGATCCTCAGGTAGCGAAATTCCTTGGCGGGTAAATTCCGTCCTGCATGAATGGCGTCACGACTACCCCACTGTCTTTAGCATAGACTCAGCGAAATTACATTGTCTGTGAAAATGCAGACACCCTGCAACAAGACGGAAAGACCCTATGATTCTTTACTATAATTTTGCATCGTAATAATTTTATTTGTAGTACAGTAAAAGTAGAAGTATAGTTATGCCATTTTGAAAAACTACTCTCCAAGTAAAAGATTACTTACTTATTAGGAAATATGTAAAAATGGTAGTTTACTTGGGACGAGGACCTCCTAAAGTGTAACGGAGGTGCACAAAGGTAAATTTTAATTAGTAAAACAGGCTAATATAAAGTGTAATGATAAAAATTTGCCTGACGGTAAGAGTTACAACTCAAACCGAGACGAAAGTCGGTCATAATGATCCGGCAGTAGTGTATGGAAATACTGTCGCTTATCGGAAAAAAGAAACTCTAGGGATAACAGATTTATCATGGTTGAGAGTTCTTATCGATGCCATGGTTTGATACCTCGATGTCGGGTGCGATTCGTTGCTAGTAAGAAAAGATATGTACTTTTCGTAAATAGCTAGCACTAATATTATTTTGGTGTTAAACTAACACTACAGATAGGAAGCTAGGTCAAACTAGTGGGCCTATGCATCAACTCCGGGTGCTGATCAATGAGCTGCAGTTACGCGCAGTGAACCCTATAAGCTGTATCAATAGTAAATACGGATTATAAGCAGGGCATAAATCTATATTTCACTAACTTATAGAGTGATAAATATAGAAAGAATATTTATTTTAGTAAATCTACCAAGAAAAGCCAATAATGTCGATTATTATTTAAATATATTCTAATATTTAAATCCGCAATAAAATTTCCTAAACCGAGGATAGTGGGGGACAATTATAAGTGATATACCCCATTAACACGAAATATCGTGAATTCTAAACATAAGGTATGGTTTAATTACGACGTTTAAACCGGAGTGCCAGTTTTAGAGGGAATAGAGGGGCTTACTAAATAAGTGTATGTAGTGTTGGAACGAAGTAACTGTGATTGTAGACCAAAATATTTTTGTTTAAAATACATTGGGCGCATACTATTGTGTTAATATGCAATCACGGCAGGATTCTATAAGAAGCTAAAGCCGTAGGGAAAGCCTATTGGATACGCTGACGTATAGACAAGCCATATTAATTTGAATTGATCTTTGAAAATATACAAATACAGACCTAAAATGATGAAATGGAATGACATTATCTGAAAAAATAAAGAAATTTGATTGTATAAATTGCAAAGACAAATATTTAATCTAAGTAAAATGGGTGATATGGAGAAAGTTTTTTTCATACAAAAACAGCTCATAAAGCATGAAAATGCAAAATTTTTAGCCGTTAGGAAAGTGACACAGGACAACCTGGGAAAACGAACCGCGGGAGTAGATAAAATTTCCTCGTTGACGCCAGACGAAAGAATGGAGTTAGTAAGAAATATACACGTTGATCAAAATTCGGATAAGATTCTAAGAGTAACAATCCCAAAACCGAATGGTTCTGTAAGAAATCTAGGTATACCCACTATAAGAGATCGTGCTAAGCAATGCCTTGTCAAATTTGCACTCGAGCCGCAGTATGAAGCAATTTTTGAACCTAACAGTTACGGGTTTCGACCTGGTAGAAGTGCTAACGACGCGAGAAAGGCTATTGTAAAGTGTTTACAAAGGAAACCTAAACATATATTAGATGCGGATATCAAAGGCTGCTTTGACAACATTGATCACTCCAAGTTACTTGAAAAGCTGAATACGTTTCCCCTATTCAGAAACCAAATTAACACTTGATTAAAAGTAGGGATACTGAGCGATTTTCAAGGAAATAAAACTGAAATTATCCCTCAATCCGGAACTCCACAAGGCGGTACAATATCACCTTTGCTGGCAAACATCGCTTTACATGGAATGGAAAAGTTGGTGAGTAAAAGAGGAGTATATCTTATTAGATACGCGGATGATTTTCTAGTTCTATGTAATGAGGAGAAGGAGTTATTAGAAGCCAAGCAAAAGATAGAAGTTTTTCTAAAAACTATAGGTTTAGAATTTTCTGCAGAAAAGACTAAAATAACATATAGCGCATATTCTTCCCCAAAGAAGTCTAGCGGTATAGATTTCTTAGGTTTCAACTTCGTCAACTACAAAGTGGGTAAACATAAAGCCTCCAAAGATAGTCATGGAAAATTAACCGATTGAATGTCTAGGTGTCAACCTAGTATAAAATCGATTGACAGACATCTTAAGGATATCAAAAGTATCTTGAAGAAGTCCAGTGGTATATCCCAAAAAGTCTTAATCAGTAAACTAGCACCTGTTATTAACGGATGGACTAGATATTTTGCAGTATGCAATGCAACGAAAACTTTCAGCTTTTGTAGTATGCGTACATTTTATCTTCTAAAAATCTGATCTCAAAAGAAGAGTCGGTCTGGAACTAAAGTGTCTAAACACTGAATTAAAGTCGATAAAGCTAACTGAGTATTTGGCCTGATAGAAAACGATGAAGTGATAAAATTGAAAAGACATGATCAAACCAATATAATTATATCTACTAAAGTGTCAAAAGAGGGTAGTCCGTATGATGGTAAAGTTACATACTGGTCTAAAAGATTATCATCAAGTAATAAGTACGGATCTCTCTTAAGGACACTTTTAAAAATGAAAGGACCAAAATGTGATATGTGCAGGATTTATTTTAACGATTCCGATAGAATAGAGATAGATCATATTACACCAAGAAATCAAGGAGGAACCTCACACTGAGATAATCTAAGATTACTGCATGGACATTGTCATGACACGCGTCATTCCAAAAATGATTAACGAGATTACTTTGTGTCAAGATAACAATTTTACTTAATAACAAATTGATGTTGATAATATGACTTGAGGAGCCGTATGAAGGGTGACTTTCACGTACGGTTTTGAAGTGGAAGGTATTCTCGTGAGAGAAGACTTGACCATAACCTCATCTTTTCCTGGAGCTGAAACAGGTTCCAAGGGTATGGTTGTTCGCCAAATAATAAGATACGTGAGCTGGGTTCAGAACGTCGTGAGACAGTTCGGTCCCTATCTGTTGCGGGAAAAGAAAAGAAAAAAGTCTATCTTTAGTACGAGAGGATTGAGATATATTAACCAATAGTGTATCGGTTGTAAAGTTTCTTGCATAGCCGAGTAGCCACGTTACCACTATATAAGCGCTGACAGCTTAAAAGCGTAAAAATAACTTTTTAACTTTTCAAGAACATTCTAGGAGATCACTAGATAGATCGGTTTATTATGTAATACTTGTAAAAGTAAGTAAATAAATACGAAATGTTCATTATATTTTAGTGTTATATTTAAGAACGGGTTAACCCGTTCTTAAACAATTTGTCTAATTAAAAATGAAATTACTCAAAAATATAACTTTTCAGATGAGACCATATGATAATAGCTTAGATTTAAAATTTCTTCGAATATATAGATGGACTCCTTCGAATCAAGCAGAAGCCAGATTTACTGTTCATCCAGTACACACAAAAAATTGCGGTCCGATGATATTAGATGCCTTACTAAAAATAAAAGATGAACAAGATTCGAGCTTAGCATTTAGGCGCTCTTGTAGAGAAGGTATTTGCGGAAGTTGTTCTATGAACATAAATGGCACTAATAGTTTAGCTTGCTTAAAACCAATAAAAACAGATACCACTATAATAACGATATACCCGCTACCTCACATGTACATAATAAAAGATCTGGTACCCGATTTGTCTAATTTTTATTCTCAATATAAGTACATAAAACCTTGATTGATAAATAAAGCGCCTAAAAAATCTGAATACTTGCAGTCAGAAAAAGACAGATCAGAATTAAATGGTATTTATGAATGTATTTTATGTGCTTGTTGTTCTGCAAGTTGTCCTAGTTATTGATGAAATCATGATAAATATTTAGGCCCTGCTATATTATTGCAAGCTTATAGATGATTAGCAGATAGCCGTGATACTAATACAAAAGAACGATTGAGTTTATTAAGTGGTAAATCAAAACTATTTAAATGTCATACTATTATGAATTGTAGTAGAACTTGTCCTAAGTCATTAAATCCGGGAAAAGCAATTGCTTCAATAAAACATAGCATTAATTATAGTGAAGCCCATTTGGTGAAATAGGTAAACACGACAGATTTAAAATCTGTTCTTTTTAAGTTATCGGTTCAAGTCCGATAGTGGGCAGTTTGGGATAAATGGCTGAGTGGCTTAAGGCAATGGTTTGCTAAATCATCGTATAAATAATTTTATACCGTGGGTTCGAATCCCTCTTTATCCATAATATGTTAGCAAAAGCATTATACGGATATGATGGAAATGGTAGACATGTCAGGTTTAGGTTTTGATGAATATTATTCATGAGGGTTCAAGTCCCTCTATCCGTATCATATAAAAAGGGGGAAGTAGTTTAAAGGTTAAAATATTGGTTTGTCACATCAATGAGTGAGGGTTCAAGTCCCTTTTTCCCCGCAAAGTAAAACTTTCAATTAAGACGAGGAGAGCTCGGTCTGGTAGAGCGATAAACTGTGACTTTATAGGTCATGGGTTCAAGTCCCATTCCTCGTCCAGCTTTAATTTATACAAACAAAATTTATGCGTTTAATTAAAAAACCTCTTTTCAATATAGTTAACAATCATCTTATAGATTATCCTACTCCAATTAATATCCATTATGCTTGAAATTTTGGTTTCTTGTCTGCTATGTGTTTAATCATACAGATAATAACGGGAATTTTCCTTGCTATGCATTATACTCCTCATGTTGATTTAGCCTTTATTAGTGTAGAACATATTATGCGCGATGTTAATTTTGGTTGATTATTGCGTTATATACATGCAAATGGAGCTTCTATGTTCTTTATTGTAGTTTATATACATATTTTTAGAGGGCTGTATTACGGTTCATATACTTCACCTAGACAATTTGTTTGAGTAATAGGTGTAGTTATTCTCTTACTTATGATTATAACCGCTTTTATAGGTTATGTATTACCTTGAGGGCAAATGAGTCTTTGAGGTGCTACAGTAATTACTAATTTAGTGTCTGCAGTTCCTTTAGTAGGAGATTCCATAGTAGCTTGGCTTTGAGGAGGGTTTTCTGTGGATAATGCTACATTAAATAGATTTTTTAGTCTACATTATTTATTACCTTTCGTAATTGCGGCAGCCTCATTGATCCACTTAGCTGCTCTACACCAAGAAGGTTCTGGAAATCCCTTAGGGATAGATGCTAGTGGGGATAAAATTCCAATGTACCCTTACTTCATCGTAAAAGACCTACTGGGTATAGCTATTTTTATAATATTTTTTTCTTTTTTTGTTTATTTCTCGCCTAATATTTTAGGGCACCCAGACAATTACATAGAAGCAAATCCTATGGTGACACCAGCGCACATTGTTCCCGAATGATATTTTTTACCTTTTTATGCTATTTTAAGGAGTATTCCGCATAAATTGGGAGGTGTTATTTGCATGATATTTGCTATAGTTGTACTGGCACTATTACCTTGAATACACAGTACAGAAATTAGAAGCTCTCGTTTCAGACCTATATATCGTGTACTTTACTGAAGTATGGCAGCATGTTGTTTAATTTTAGGGTGAATAGGCGGAATGCCCGTAGAAGATCCATACATAATCATAGGACAAATAGCTAGTGTCTACTATTTTGTGTACTTTTTAATTATATTACCTATATTGGGTAATGTTGAAAAATTTTTATTAAGCTATAAAGTAAGCTAATAAGATCCACGGGATAGAGTAAAAGGTTAACTCGTTAGGCTCATGATCTAAAAATATAGGTTCAAGTCCTATTCCCGTAATGAAATTACCAAAAATTGCCCTAAAATATAGTTTTATTTTTCATTTAGACACTTTGGGATAAATGGCTGAGTGGTTTAAAGCCTTAGTTTTGAAAGCTAATGTGGAATAAATCCACCGTGGGTTCGAATCCCACTTTATCTTAAAGGATTATTTGGCGTATAGCCAAGTGGTAAGGCAATGGTTTTTGATACCACGATTCCAAAGGTTCGAATCCTTTTACGCCAAGTCTAAAAATGTGCATTAATAAAGATTAAATAACTAATAAATACGTTAAATCTATTTTAGATTTTTAGCGTAAAGCGACTACAATATATGTTATTGAGGTACATAAAACTAATTAGTTTTGTACTTAAGAATTTTGCTCGGACGTTTCTAAAATATACTCGTAGGCCAATAATTTTCACGGTAAGTAAGCGAAAAAAACATACTAAATAGATTTTTTAGCTATAAAAGTACTATAGAGTATAAATAAACTTTACTCGTTCAAAAACAACAATGCTGGATTATTGGTGCCAAAGATAGGGATTGTTTAAAAGCCTTATAAGTCTCCAATGGCCTACTATAAAAATTATTTAATTTTTAGTATAAAATTTTTTAGATACCTAGAATACCCCCTGTCCCTCCATTAGGAGGGACAGGGGGTATTTTAGGTATCTTGTTAATTTTGCAAACAAACAAGATTTCTTTCGAAAATGTCTCATGATCAGAATTTAAATTCTTTTTTACTTTATAAAAAGTATCTTTGCTAGAAAGTAGCTTATTATAAAGCAAATTGAAATTACTTAATTCAAAATGTTCTTTTAGATATGGAGTTAATCAAAAAATGTGTACTTTTAACTTCCCGTAGTATTAGTCTAAAAATCTAGTCTTGTTTCAGAACGTTAATTTTTAAGCTTTTAGAGTGCTTTTTTTGCTTATAACACGAAACTGTGGGGTGTTAAAGGTTAATTGAAGGGTAGCCCCTTAGTCTTTATTATTGCAACGCTTCATACTTTCAATCCGCGAGTTTGCAACAACAAGAGAAAAAAGACTCGAACTTTTAACCTTTAGTTTTGAAAACTATTGCTCTACCTATTGAGCTATTCTCTCTTCGATTTAGCGGATAATGGGTCTCGAACCCATAGCCTTTGACGTGGAAAATCACTGATGTACCAATTCATCTATATCCGCAAATAAGTTAGGCTTTTCTTAAATCTAAAAAACGCACAACTTTTCCTTGATTTCTGTAAAGTTGTAGAGTAATTTGCTGCTTTTTGACTCCGCTTCGCTGATTCATTGTTAAAACAATAGATCCAACCATAGCCAAAAGTAGTATAAAAGCGCATAAAATAAATATCAAACTATAAGATGTGTATAAAATTAATCCAATACTTTCTACATTTGAAGGAAGGCTATTTTCCTGAATTCATAAAGTTATTGCTGGAAAGTTCGCTTTAGTTAGATCTATTCCAATGGATGAATAAGCATCAAAATCTATTTGCATAGCCGATGAGAATTGGAGTAATAAAACAGAACTAATTAAAAATCCAATCATAAAAATAGTTGTATAATTAATTTTAACCCCATCTGTTTTTACATTAAGCATCATAACTACAAATAAAAATAATACAGCAATGGCACCCACATAAACAATTAAAAATAAAAAAGATAAAAATTCCGCCCCTAATAATAATAAAATACTTGCGGTGTTACAAAATACTATTATTAAAAATAACACAGAATAAACAGCATTTGCTAAACTCACTACCATGCAGGCAGATAAGAGGGAAATAATTGAAAAAATTCAAAAAAGCGTAGTACTTGTCATTATATATTTTAAAAAGGGTACAGTTAGTACCCTTTATTTTAAGTAAACTAAGTAAATAGAATTAAAAAAGCCATCATTAAAGCAAATAAAGCAATTGCTTCAGTTAAGGCGAATCCTAAAATGGTATAACCAAATAATTCGTTTTTTAAAGATGGGTTGCGTGAATATGCTATTACTAAAGATCCGAAAACAATTCCTACACCTGCGCCTACACCAGTTAATCCAATGGTAGCTAATCCAGCACCTATCATTTTTGCACTTTGTAAAGTTACGTTCATGTTAAATATTTTTTGTTAGAAGTATAAATCTCTAGTAAATTTATGGATTTTATTCCCATTCTAAGGCACCTTTTTTTCATTCATAAATAAAGCCAAGAGTCAAAATAATTAGAAAAATTATCATAGATCAAAATCCAAAAGTAGATAATTTTCCTAAGACTAAAGATCAAGGAAACAAAAAACTTATCTCCAAATCAAATATTAAAAATAGGATTGCAACTAAATAAAATCTTACATCAAATGTTGCTCTCGCATCATCAAAAGGATTAAATCCACATTCATAAGCACTAACTTTCTCTTGATCACCTTGCTGCGGATTTAAAATGTAAGAAAGAATTAGTATAAGAATAGAAATTAGAAAAGCTATGGCAAAAAAAGATAAAATAGCTAAATATTCATTGTAAAGTACGTTCATTTTTAAGGTAATCAATCGAAAGAAAAAAGCATTCCTGAAACAAAGAGGACTCAACCTAAAGATAGAGGCAGAAAAATTTTTCAACCTAAACGCATTAGTTGATCATATCGATATCTAGGGAATGCTGCGCGAACTCAAATAAAACCAAATAGTAGTAAAGTTGTTTTTAATCCAAATCAAATTACGGAAGGTACTCAATAAAAAGGAGGAAAATTGAATAAAGGCAATCAGCCACCAAAAAAGAAAATTGTGGTTAAACTACACATTAAAATCATATTAGCATATTCACCTAAAAAAAATAGAGCAAAACCCATCGCAGAATATTCTACATTATACCCTGCTACTAATTCAGCCTCTGCTTCAGGTAAATCAAAAGGGGCACGATTTGTTTCCGCTAATATGGAAATATAAAACATGATAAATACAGGAAATAAAGGAATTATATACCATATGCTTTGTTGAGCTAAAACGATTTGAGTTAAATTTAAAGTACCTGCACATAGTAGTATATTTATAAGTATTAGCCCTATAGACACCTCATAAGAAACCATCTGCGCGGCAGATCTTAAAGCGCCTAAAAAAGCATATTTTGAGTTACTTGATCATCCTGCAGTGATAATACCATAAACACCCAAAGAAGAAATAGCCAATATATAAAGAACCCCTACATTTAAATCGGAAAAAACTTTTCCTTCATCTAAAGGTAATACACACCAGGCCAATAATGCCAGTAAAAATGTTAATACGGGTGCTGCTAAAAATATAAAAATATTAGCACTAGATGGTAATACTGTTTCCTTTGAAAATAATTTTAAGCCATCTGCTAAAGGTTGCAAAAGACCAAAAATGCCAACTACATTAGGACCTTTTCTTCTTTGCATAGCTGCCATTACCTTACGCTCCGCTAGCGTCATGTAAGCCACTGCAATTAAAAGTGGAATTATAATAGTAATAATTTTGATAATATTAATTAGAATATTGTAAAACATTTTAGTAAGCTTTTTATAAAAATAACATAGACTGCACGAAATTAGAAATTAAATCTATTTTTAGAAAAGTAGTAACAAGTAATAACATGGTTAAGCTAATTACAATTGATTTTTCTTTTTCTATTGGACAGAAGATAGCAATTACTTTTGCGTTAGTAAAATATATTGTCTGTATTAGGCGTATATAATAAAAACACGAAATGCAACTTAAAATAATCGCAAGTATAGCTAAACCGCGCAGTTTTTCTTGTAAAAGAGCTAAAAGAACAAATGCTTTAGCAAAAAATCCTGGAAATGGAGGCATCCCAGCCATCGAAAATAAAACACCTACTAAACTAGCAGATAACACAGGATTTACTTTAACAAGACCAGTAACATCACCTAGATAACGTGATTGATATGTCGTCGGATAAGATATATTTCTAAATGAAAGCACAATAGAGAAAATGGCTAAAGACGTTAAAGTATAAATTAAAATGTAAAACATAGACCCAAATGCGCCCGTAAATTCCGAAGTAGAAAACCCAGCTAAAATAAATCCTACATGGCTTATCGTGCTATATGCGATAAAACGCTTCCATTTTGCCTGAGCTAAAGCACCAAAAGTACCAATTAGCATGGACAAAAAAGCACAAATTACCAAAGTAAAATTCAACATATATATAATCTCTGCGCAACATAAATAGAATATTCGAAACATTAAACCCACAAGAGCTAGTTTAGGAAGAATTCCAAAAAAAGATGTTACATTCGTAGGAGCGCCTTCGTACACGTCAGGAGACCACATATGAAAAGGTGCTGCACTAATTTTAAAAAACAAAGCTGCTTCAATTAAAACAATACCGAGTAACGTTGCATTAATAACGCAAGATTTCGTTGAAGTAATACCCCCAAAAAACTTTGATAAATCTCCGAAATTAGTTAATCCTGTAGTTCCATACAATAGAGATATGCCTAAAAGAAGTAATGCTGATGAAAACGCACCTAATACAAAATATTTTAGACCTGCTTCTGTAGAGAACTCAGAAGTACGTTTAAAACTAGCCAATATGTAAAAAGCTATGCTTTGAAACTCAATTGCAAGATACATGACTAGAAAATCAAAAGAATTACTTATAAATAGCATAGCAACTATTGCTAAAATGGATATTATTCAATATTCATAAAAATTTATCTTTTCTGCTTTATTATAAGAGAAAACTATAAATATCCAAAATAAGGCTGTAGCTAGTATAACATTTTTTAGACCATAAGACAAAAAATCATGGCATAAAAGCGCATTTCAACTGATCATGTGAGGCGTATTAGATAAAAAGGTTAGTCATAGGCTAATAATTACCGTTTGTATTGCGAACCCCCCAATATTATGGTCTAGCACAGGAGTGCCTCTTTTTAAAGAAGTGTTAAGAATTACACCATAAATTAACAAAACACAAACAGAATTTAAAATATAAATTTCAGTTAGTAAAGCATAAAAATCATAAGATGATATAAATAGCATGGAAATTATTTTTATAATAAGTATAGTATATTAAGATTTATTAATAAAACAGAAAATATTTTAGTCAGAGATAAGTATTGAAATTTTATGAATTCAACATGAATATAATCTTCTATAATAACACCTAAACCTAGACACGCATGTAATAAAATAATTGGCTGAAATAAGACTAAAATTTCCAGATCAAAAAAAAATCCTGGGACTAGAAGTAAACTAAAAAAACGGGGTAGCCAAAAAAAATACAATTTTTTGTTTGCTACCGCTTGTATAAAAACTTGTATAAATTGCATTTTTTGAGTGGTTAACTGAAATAAGAAATTAAGTTGCAACTAGAGCAGTGGATTTCGTTTAAAAATACATTTGGATATATTCCCATCCATAAGACGGAAACACCTAAAGGTAAAAGAGTATAAAATTCTCTTCTAGATATATCCTGAAAACTTGTAATGTACTGCAATTTTAAAGAACCAAAACAAACCCTATTAAATAACCATATAGAATAACCAGCGCCTAAAACCATGCTAAAAGCACTTAAAAATGTTGATATAGCACTAAATTGAAAAAGACCTATAAGAACCAAAAGTTCTCCGACAAAACTACTTGTGCCAGGAAATCCTATATTTGAGAAGGTAAAAAACAAAAGGAGTATACTAAATATAGGCATGACTTGGACTAAACCACCATAATATTTTAGTATACGGGTTTTATGTCTATCGTACAAAATACCTACGCATAAGAAGAGCGCACTGGATACTAAACCATGACTTAACATTAAAATTATGCTACCTTCTAAACCTTGTAAGTTAAAAGAAAAAAGACCTAGCGTGACAAATCCCATATGCGAGACAGATGAATAAGCAATAATTTTTTTGAGATCCACCTGTCTAATAGTGGTTAACGAAGCATATACAGCAGCTATAATACTAAGTAAATATATTAAAGGGGCAAAATAAAGAGACGCTTCTGGAAACATAGGTAAAGAAAATCGCAAGAAACCATACCCACCCATTTTTAATAATACACCCGCTAGGATGACAGATCCGGCTGTAGGTGCTTCAGCATGTGCCTCTGGTAGTCATATATGGAAAGGAATCATGGGTATTTTGACAGCCAAACTGGCAAAGAAAGCTAATCAAAGCAAAATTTGTGTCCTGGTATCAAAATTAACATTTCATAAAATTTGTATATCAGTAGTACCTTGTTGAAAGTAAATTATTAAAATAGCTAATAACATTAGCAAAGATCCGGCTAAAGTATATATAAAGAATTGATAAGCAGCTCTAATTTTTCTTTGGCGAGAACCTCATATGCCAATAATTAAGAACATTGGTATTAAGACACTTTCAAAAAATATATAAAAAAATAAAACATCTAAAACACAAAAAACTTGTATTAAAATAAATTCCAAAGTTAAAAAGCAAATAAGATATTCTTTTATTTGAGTGTTAGTCATGTTTCAACTTATCAAAACACACGTTGTAACCAACCAAGTAGTTAGAACTATAAAAAATAAAGATATTCCATCTATTCCTATTGTGTAATAAATATTGTAAGACGGAAACCAATTTATTGTGTATACAAATTGAAATAAAGAAGTTGTAGGGTCAAAGCAAATTCACAATAGAATTGAGAGAATAAAGGTTAACTGAGCTGTCCCAAAAGCTACATTTCTGATCAGATTGAAGTAAGATCCTGGAATAAGTATCAGCAGGATAACTCCACTTAAAGGAGTAAGTGAAGTTCATATTAGTAGATTATTTAGTTGCATATATTTAAGTTGTTATCAGTTATATTAAAGTATCTTTGCTTGACCAAGCTGTAAATAAAGCAAAAAAGCAGCAAGCTATTAATCTGATGTCTATTAAATTTTCTAAAAAAGTGAAAAAAGGGACAAGTAATAAAAGTAAACACAATCCCGTTACCACGAAGAAAGTGTAATGCGTAATTTGGCCCGTTTGAATTTTTGCAATTTTAAATGATAAGTTACTAATTATTTTTGATATACCGTACGGTCCAAGTAGCTCAATAAAGCCTCTATCAATATTTTTAAATGAAATATTGTATCCAAAATTTAATAAAAAGGACACAATTAATCCATTGTATAATTTATCCCAATACAATTTTTTACTTAAAGAAAATGCAAGTTTTCTAAATCTGTTGCTATACGCAAAAGTTATATTATTTTTGAAAATACCTGCATTTACAGAATAAGCAAAAAAAGCACCTAAAGTACTTAATACAAAAGGAAGCCATTTTATAGATGTAGTCATAAATTCTACTTCTAACAAGTTACACGCTATAGGCATTGTACTTATTGAATTACCTCAAAACGAGTTTCCAACACCAACAAAGAGATCTTTGGATATGAAACCTACAAATATACTTGCTATTGCTAGTAGTATTAAAGGGATTAGAATTAACTTAGGAGATTCATGTATACCATCCATGTAAGTTCTATAACTGTTGTTATTCTTAATAAAGGTTAAAAAAATAAGCCTAAAAGTATAAAAAGAAGTAAAAAATACAGATATATTAGCTAATCAGCAAGCGAATATTCCATATGTAATGTACAAATTACTATAGTAGCTAATTTGTGTTATTTCAATTATTAAATCTTTAGAGTAGAACCCTGTTAAAAAAGGAAAACCTGCTAAAGATAGAGAACCAATTAACATAGCAGCATATGTTATGGGTAAGTTATGCATCAATGAACCCATGCGTCGCATATCTTGTTCGTTTGATAATGCATGTATTACAGAGCCTGCGCTTAAGAAGAGCAACGCTTTGAAAAATGCATGATTTACTAAGTGAAACATGCCTACATTGTAGTAAGATAAACCGCACACAAATACCATATAGCCTAATTGGCTACATGTAGAGTAAGCTATTACCCGTTTTATATCATTTTGAAAGACGCCAACAATAGAAGCAAAAAAAGCTGTACTTGATCCTAAGATAGTAATTAAAAATAGAACATTGGGAGCCAGATCAATCAGGGGTGAACATCTAACGATTAAGAATACTCCAGCCGTTACCATTGTTGCAGCATGAATAAGTGCTGAAACAGGCGTAGGGCCTTCCATTGCATCCGGCAATCAAGTATGTAAGCCAAGCTGGGCAGATTTTCCTACAGCACCTATTAATAAAAAAATGCCTACTAAAGTTAAGGTATTTAGATGAGCACCAAAAAGATAAATATTGTGGTTTGAATAAGTATGCACCAAAGAAAATACTACTTCATAATCGACAGACCCAAAAAGAGAAAAAATAGTAAGAATACCTAAACTTAAACCAAAATCACCTACTCTGTTTACGATAAGTGCTTTTACTGCGGCTTGATTTGCACATAATCTAGTATATCAAAAATTGATTAATAAGTATGAAACTAATCCTACGCCTTCTCAACCTAAAAACATTTGAACAAAATTATCTGCTGTTACTAGTAATAGCATGAAGAAAGTAAAAATTTCTAAAAAAGACATAAAACGAGGGCAATGAGGATCATATTCCATGTATTGTATAGAATATAAATGAACCAAGCTGGAAATTGATGTAATAACTACAAGCATTGTTGTTGTTAAGCTATCGAATAAAAAACCTCATGTAATATTCAAAACCCCTGAACTAATCCAAGGGCTGATAGAAACATAACAAGGAACTCCACATAAGCCTACTTCAAAAAAAGCTAATAATGAAAGAAAAAAGCATAAAATCACACAGGTAGTAGAAAAAATATTTGAACCTTTACGCCCTAATCATCGGCCACCTAATCCTGTAAACAGAGTTCCTATTAAAGGGAGTGCTATTATTAATAAATACATTATATATTTTTATTAAGTTCAATAAGAATATATTCCAGATTTGGTAACACTTTTACTACTATATAAGGAAGTTTCCAAACTGACTTTTAAAACAAGAGAATTTAAATCCTGAAAAGAAGTTTTTGATTTATTTAGGTTGTTGTCCGATAGCTTCTTTATTATAGATAGCAAAATACTTCGGACTGTAGAATAGATTTTACGTAAAGATTGTGTATTTGAATCGATTAAGAATTTAATTAAACGAGCTTTAAGCGCAACTTGGGTAATATCTTTTCTTAATTTTCACCAGCGCACTAAAAAAGTTTTTAATAAGTTACTTAAAACGAAGTGAGCGTAACTTATATAAGCTACTAAAAACATTAAAAATAATCAAAAAATCTGTGAAAGAATAATAACGCGATCTAATTGAGGCATAATTTTTTAGTGCATTTCTAGAACATCATTTAAATAGATGCAAGTAAGTAATGTGAAAACGTATGCTTGTAACAAAGCAATACCTATTTCTAGACCGACCAAAGCAAGTAACAAAACTAGTGGGATTATCTGCAAATATACAAAAATACCCCCTATTGATATCATAGTTCAGACAAACCCTGCAATTATTTTTAGCAATGTATGACCCGATGTCATATTCGCAAACAATCTTATTGAAATTGTGAAAACTTTAACGATATACGATACGAACTCTATGGCCACTACCAGAGGCACAATAAATAGGGGAACCCCTTTTGGTAAAAATATTGTGAAAAATTTAATTCCATGAGTTCGAAAGCCAATAATATTGATGCCGATATAAACGGATAAAGCTAAACCAAAAGTAAAAGCTATATGGCTTGTCACTGTAAAACTATAAGGAACCATCCCTATAAGATTACAATAAAGAATTATAGAAAAAATAGTATATATAAATGGAAAATAAGGGTAACCTTTCGTACCCAAATTATCTTTCACAAGAATTAATGTAGTGTCGTAAAACATTTCTTTTAGAGACTGCCAATTTCCTGGGATCAATTTATTTTTGTATATCACTAAGCTTGATCAAAAAAGAGATAAAAGTACAGAAAATATTAAAAAAATAGATGCATTTGTCAAAGAAATATTTAACCCGAATAATTCAATTGGGAGTAGTGGTATAATTTCAAATTGCTCTAAAGGACTAGCTAGAAAAAGTATTTTATTTATATTATACATATTTTTTGTGATTTTTAAAACAAGTCTAAAAAATTTTAAGTCTAAATTGATTTGAACAATTAACCTTACGCTTATCAAGCGTATGCTCTAACCATTGAGCTATAGACTTAAAAATTTAAACGCATTCTTCTAATTTTCTGATGCGTTCAAGCATATCTAATCTTGATTCTGAATAGAAAGATTTTATTTTTAATTGGTTTCCATAAAATTCACGTATTGCTGCTGTGTCTTGAATACGTTGGCAAATAGTAGTATAAGAAATTTTAGTTAATTTGCTTTCTAAATCTTTAACTATATTTAATCTTTTTAAATAAGGAGTTATTACCTGTAAAGTATTACTTTTTGACTCCAAAAGTAATATAGTTTTAATAAAATGTACCAAATAAGGTACTAAATTATTTAAAGTTTCTATGTGTAAAGTTTTAAAAGAGTATCCTTGACGATAATTTTTTCAGCTTTCAATGTTATTGAGAGAAACTTGTTGGAAATTTAAATATATTTTTTGTGCTCTATCTTTTAATGAATCGTTTATTTGAGGCGCTAGATAAGATCAAGTAATATTGACCCACGCTATAAAGCAAAAAAGAAGTATACTTTCTTCTGTAAAAATATATATGTTATGATAACAAATTACAATAAAGAAAGCTAAAAAGTGAAAAAAAGTTAAACTTGTAGTGGGTAAATTTAGTGTTTTCATTATAAATTTTTATTTTTTAAATTATTTTTTATTATATACCTCCTCATCAATAGATAGAAATAAATAAAAAAAGTCATACAACATCTACGAAATGCCAATATCAAGCGGCTGCTTCAAAGCCAAAATGATGCTGTTGGGTCAAATGCGATTTTAGCAATCTAATTAGACAAATTGCAAGAAAAATAGTACCTATGAAGACATGAAATCCATGAAATCCCGTTGCCATATAGAAAGTAGAACCATAAACTCCATCAGATAATTTAAAATTAGCAACACTATACTCAAATCCTTGAAACCCTGTAAAAATAGTGGCTAATACTATTGTAACGACCAACGAAAGTGTTGCTTGCTTTTTATAACCAGCTACAATGCTATGATGTGCTCAAGTTACTGAACAACCAGATAATAATAATATAATGGTATTCAGAAAAGGTATTTCCCAAGGACTAAACACAACTATTCCTTTTGGGGGTCACATAGATCCTATATCGATAGAAGGAGCTAAACTACTGTGGAAAAAAGCTCAAAAGAAAGCGAAAAAAAAGAGTATTTCAGATACAATAAAAAGAATTACACCATAACGTAATCCTTTTTGGACTGCTCCTGTATGATGTCCTGAAAAAGTGGCTTCTCTTGTAACATCACGTCATCAAGAAAACATTGTAAATAGCAACAGGCTAAAGCCACTTAGTAAGAGATATCCTCCATTGTTATAAGCGTGCATATACATAACACCACCTAAGGCACATGAAAACGCAGCAATAGCGGCTGTTATTGGTCAAGGACTAGGGTCCACTAAATGAAAAGGATGTCGTTGTAGCTGTTTAGCTGTTTGTACGAAACTTAAATTTGTAGTATTAGTCATAATGAGTTTATGTTTAAAAAGCGCTCGTTTGTTAAGAGCGCTTTTTTGTTTTTTTTAATAATTTTACTAGATGCGTTAAATATTTTGGATTAATCCAAAATAAAAAAAAGATTAATAGACTTAAAAGAAATATTTGTGTTAAAGATATACGCATAACCGTTAGCCAAAAATATTAATTTTATTCACTAAGTTTGTTAGCTACTCAAGAAATGTAGTTTGGCAAAGATACGGCTTCTACTACAATAGGCATAAATCCGTGGTTTACACCACAAATTTCGCTACATTGACCATAAAAGATACCTTCTCTTTTTACAAAGATAGAACTTTGATTTAGTCTTCCAGGGACAGCATCACACTTTATACCTAAAGAAGGCACTGCTCAGCTGTGCAAGACATCAGCGGCTGTTATAATTAGACGCACATGTGTGTTTACAGGAATTACCATTGGATTATCCACCTCTAATAATCGAAGTTGACCTAAAGTTAAATCTTCTTCTGGTATCATATAGCTTTCAAACATTATTGTGTCGTCTTCATCATTTGTGTAGTCTGAGTATTCATAACTTCAATATCATTGATGACCCACTGTTTTGATAGTTATTGCCGGGGCGATAATTTCATCCATAGAATAAAGTAGAGCAAAAGAAGGCACTGCAATAGCTAGTAAAGTAATACTAGGTGTTATTGTTCATATCATTTCGATAGTAGTACCGTGGACCATAGAAGAAGGATATTTGTTTTTGCTTCAGTGATAATGTCATAAAGTTCTACCTAAAATTCAAGATACAAAGACTGATATTGCACAAATAAAAAACATAAAATCGTGATGCAAATTTATAATTCCTTCCATTATAGGAGTTGCTGGGTCTTGAAATCCCAACTGCCAGTCTTCAGCAGAGTCTCCGAAAGATATCTTTATGGAAAATAATTGGGTTAGCATTGCTAACCCTAAGAATAATAATATGTTATGTCTCTTCATGTTAAATTAATTTATTTTTAAAGAAGTTTCTGTTTCTCTTACTAAAGGAATTTCATTAAATGTGTGATATGCTGGTGGCGATGAAATTTCTCATTCTAGAGTAGTAGATCCTATTTTAGAATCTTCGAAGTCTCACGGGTTATTTCTAGCCGGAGTTTTTCTCGAAGTCACTAAGGTATTAAACACTAAATAGAAAAAGAATAAGGTACTAAATAGCGCCACATAAGAACCATAAGAAGCAATAGCGTTTCAGCCAGCATATGAATCAGGGTAATCTGGAATACGTCTAGGCATCCCGGCTAAACCTAAAAAATGCATCGGAAAAAAAGTTAGGTTTACACCTATAAATGTACCTCAAAAATGGATTTGACCCAATATTTCAGAGTATTGAAATCCAGAAATTTTTTCAAATCAGTAATAAAATCCCGCAAAGATAGCAAAAACTGCTCCCATAGAAAGTACATAATGAAAATGTGCTACGACATAATAAGTGTCGTGTAGTGAAATATCCAACCCAGAATTTGCTAAGATAATTCCTGTGAGTCCTCCAATTGTAAATAAAAAAATAAATCCTATAGCAAATAGCATAGGAGTTTTTAAAAAAATTGAACCTTCTCACATAGTTGCTACCCAACTAAATATTTTTATACCAGTAGGAACTGCAATTATCATAGTAGCTGCTGTAAAATAAGCACGTGTGTCTACATCTAAACCTACGGTGTACATATGATGTGCTCAAACTATGAATCCTAAAATACCTATAGAAAGCATCGCATAAATCATACCTATATAACCGAACACAGGCTTTCTAGAAAAAGTAGACACGATATGGCTGACGATACCAAATCCGGGTAATATTAATATATACACTTCTGGGTGCCCAAAAAATCAGAATAAATGTTGATATAAAACGGGGTCACCTCCACCTGAAGGATCAAAAAATGTGGTATTAAAATTTCTATCCGTGAGTAACATTGTAATAGCACCCGCTAATACAGGAACGGCTAATAACAACAGAAAAGCTGTAATTAAGATAGACCAGACAAATAATGGAATACGGTACATACTTTGCCCTGGATTGCGCATATTGAATATGGTAGTAATAAAATTAATAGCACCAAGTATAGAAGAAGCTCCCGATAAATGCAAACTAAAAATAGCTAGATCAACGGCTCCTCCAGAGTGACTTTGAATAGAACTTAGTGGGGGATATAATGTTCAACCTGTTCCTACTCCTACTTCAACCATAGCTGACCCTAAAAGAAGACATAGTGATGGGGGTAATAATCAAAAACTAATATTATTTAATCGAGGAAATGCCATGTCTGGTGCACCTATCATAATAGGTACAAATCAATTACCAAACCCGCCTATTAATACAGGCATTACCATAAAGAAAATCATTAAAAAAGCATGCTCTGTGACTAATACATTATAAATTTGATGATTTCCTAAAAGCAATTGGTTGCCTGGTTGAGCTAGTTCCATCCTAATTAATATTGATGCACACGCACCTAGAATACCAGAAAATGCGCCAAAAATCAAATATAGAGTACCAATATCTTTGTGATTAGTAGAATATATTCAGCGAAAGATTCAATTATTTAGAGACTTTTGCACTAAATGTTGTTTTTTGTATTTTGTTTTGTTTTTATAAAAATAGTTTATATGTAGGTATCTTTTTTAACTTCCTAGGGATCCCAAAGTAAATTAGTAGATCTAGTAATATTTTTATTACGCTTGAGTGCTTATGGGATCACGTACTTCGAAAAAAATATTTTATTAAAAAAAACTACTCTTAGTGAGATTTGAACTCACGTCGATGCCCTGAAAAAGCACTGTCCTAACCATTAGACGATAAGAGCTTAACGATAGAGGGATTCGAACCCACGACTTACGGATTATGATCCCGTCGTTCTGACCAACTGAACTATACCGTCACTAAAAAGGATAACCTAAGGATTTTAAGAAATAAAAATTTATACTTTTTTTGTCCACAATTTTTATTTTATAAGACATTTTGATAAGTAAATTTTTATCTTTTACTTTTTCCATTAATTTCATAAAATTGGAATTCACAGAAAAGTATTCTACTACGCTTAAAAAGTCATGACAAGAAATCGTAGTAATATTTGAAGACTTAATTACTTTAAAGTAATTAAATTTTTTGAAAACATTTTTATAAGAAAGCAGAAAAATATTTTCCAATAAAAAATATTTAGTCTTATTTGTTACTCTTAGTTTAAAATTTGTTGTAGATAAACACGAAGCACAATCAATGTAACTATTTCCTAACAATTGAATAGCTACTAGGTTTAGACAAATATTTTTTACTTCATTAAAAGAGGTACTTTTCAATTGCGCTTCATAAAAGTCGAAATCAGGTAGTTTTTTGACGTTACCAACAGAAAATTGTGTCAAAATATCATAATCAATAAGATTTTTTTTATAATGCAATATTCTAGAGCGCATATTAAATTTTTAGTTTGGAGATAATCGGACTTGAACCGATAACCTTATGCTTGCAAAGCATATATTATACCTATTAAACTATATCCCCATTTAAGTACTTTAATTTATTAAAAGTTTAATCTTTTTTAGTTACTTTATTATAAAAATATTTAGATTGAAAATTGCACAATTTTCAATCTAAATATTTTTATTAAATAGAACTCCCTCTCTTTCCCTTCGAAGGAGGGTATGTTATTACATATATATATATATACCCTAGAGCATTAAACCATTGAAAGCTCTAAGGTAATTTATAAAAAAGAAAATTGCAGGAGAACAATTTTATCCTGAAGTGAATAAAGCAAGGTGTAGCAATTCTTATGTTTTTGACTTAAAAGGACCAAGCATCGTGTTGTCGAAGTAAAAATAACGTTAAGTCTAATTAGATCGAATTTTAATGCTTAAAAGTGTTTGCTGGAAAAAATGTGTCATGACAAAAAAATTGATAAAAACTCCCCTTTTAGGATTTTAAGTCCTCCAAAGAGCTTTTTTAGCCTTAGCCGCTCCTAAAAGTCCCTTCAATTCAAAACAGGAGGTCAATTTTTTTGTTACACTTTGGAATTTGTACAATTTTCAATCTAAATATTTTTATATAAATAAGTGCAAAAATAAAAGCGTTTGTAGCTTAATTGGAAAGAGCATTAGACTACGAATCTAAAGGTTGAAAGTTCGAAGCTTTCCAAACGCAAAAGTAATTAGTTCAATGGTAGAGCATTTCGTTTACAACGAAAAAGTTATGGGTTCGAATCCCTTATTACTTAAAAAAAGAAAGTAAAATGTCTACTCTTAAGCAAAAAATAAAATATCCAAGAATAAAAAAATTTATAAAAGCCAAAACACCTGCTCTAGATAAAGCACCACAAAAAAAAGGAGTTTGCACTAAAGTATATACAATCAGCCCTAAAAAACCCAACTCAGCTGAAAGAAAAGTAGCCAAAATACGACTTACTACGGGAAGATTTATTATTGGTTATATAGGCGGGGAGGGACACAACTTGCAAGAACATTCTGTAGTTTTGATACGCGGAGGTCGCGTCAAAGATTTACCAGGAGTTAGATATCATCTAGTAAGAGGTATATATGATTTACAAGCTGTGACAAAAAGAAAAAATGGACGATCTAAATATGGAACCAAACGTTCCCAAGTCTAAATAGCTCAGCGGTTAGAGCAAAAGATTGAAAATCTTTAGGTCAGTGGTTCAAATCCACTTTTAGACATTATTTTTTGCAAAAAATACGCAAGTGACTAAAAAGAGTACTTCTACAAGCGAAGCTAAAACTATAACAAAAACAATTTGCAAAAAACTTTCTGGGGGTACTATGAAGGAAGTAAATAAACAAAGAAACACTAAGAAATATTTTTTGAATTTTCTAGCCTGTACATGCAATGTTATCATATTATCTAATAAATACGAATGTAGCAATTTAGTAAAAAAAATAAATGTTGTATTGGATAAAAAATAAGCTGTTTGCAATGTCCAATATGTATAGATCTCAATACGTGCTTCTAATTGAATTTCCAAAGCGTAGTTTAATGCAACTTTTCAGTTATTTAGAAAATGAAAAAAAGAAGGTAATATACTAAAATAGCAGATAAACATACAAAAAAAGAATAAAACAGACGAAGGTACAACTAATATAGAAAGAAATCAAACTTGGGATTTATATCAACTAGGCACCAAAAAATTTCTGCAGTGATAATATGCATAGGGGAAATTAATGGCACCGGATAAACTAACTCCAGCATAAATGGAAGTAAAAAATACTTCAGTTATATGGGTAGCTATAAATCTTTTCTTATCTAAATAAATAAGAGCATATGTTTCTAAGAAAAAAATAGATTCATTGTACTTTAACATAATTAACAAACTTAAAAGATAGCTAAATAATAGGTAACTCGTACGGAATCTTAATTCTTTAAAATGTAATTGCAATGGTAACGTCATAGTAGTTTTAGATGTATTGGGATTCGAACCCAAAATAAGCAGATTAAAAGTCTGATGCTGTAACCGTTTAGCTATACATCTATGTTGAAGAGAGTAGGATTCGAACCCACGAAGATTTTTAATCAATAGATTTACAGTCTACCGCTTTAAACCACTCAGCCACCTCTTCTAAAAAATAAAACGTTTTTAGTTTAATAGGATAAAACATCAACCTTCTAAGTTGACTATTGTAGGTTCAAGTCCTACAAAACGTATTTCTTTATAAAAATATTTAGATTGAAAATTAGCTAATTTTCAATCTAAATATTTTTATTAAACTAAATACTATTATGGGACAAAAGATAGATCCGAGAGGCTTTCGTATAGGATTAAGCGATTTGTGGCATGACGAGAGCCAATGCTATGGAAAAAGTTTCAAAAACCAAAAGAACTTATTAAAGGAAACGCGCAACATTTTTGAATTTTTAAATCAATATTTTGAATCTAAAAAGCTAATTCAAGGCAAAACTAATCAAAAAGTATCTAATAAAATAAAAGAATACAATGTTCAATACGTGCCTGTTTCACCAAAAGCAGCTTCTCTTACACATAATATGGGACTAACAGCAGCGAACGTTTTTAAAAAAAATATTCAGGTACGAAATTATAACACAACACTTTGGTATCAAAACGGTCCTTTATTATGTGAATTTATAAAAACTTCTTTAAAAAAAGGAATAGCATTTCGTAAAATAATAAATACTGTACAACGTTTATTGGAACTGCAGACACCCCACCAGATTGTCTTAAAAACTTCTTCTGGAACTAAAATTATGGAATATACTGGCCTAAAAGTACGTTATACAGGGCGTTTTGGAGGTAGTAGAAGCCGTATGGCAAGTAACATAGTTTACCGAATAGGTGCTGTCTCATTACAAAAAATAGAGACACATATACAATTTTATACAAGTTCCTTGCATACAAAGCAAGGTTTGTGCAACATTGAAATATGAATGGCATATAAATCAATTTAAAGTAAAAAGTATGAAAAGATTTAACCTAAAAAATAATCCTACTCGACAATATAAGCAAATTAAAAAAAATGTAAATCAAACAAATCATATACTAAAAAGAGGTTATGTTGGTCTAAGATCTTTAGAACAGGTTCAAGTAGACGTTAGTCAGATAAATAGCTTAAAACAATTCTTACAAAAAGAGTTAAAAATAATAGAAAAAAAAACAGATCAAGGTAAAATAAAGTTATGGTTTTACATGTTACCTAATAGAGCAGTAACAAAATTAAGCCCTGAAACGCGTATGGGAAAAGGAAAAGGTCCTATTGTTAGTTATTGTTGCTATATTGAACAGGGTCAATTGTTATTTGAAATAGCAAATCTACCCGAAGTCAAAACTTTGGAAGTAGTATCAAAAGTCAGAAATTTTATTTCTTTTAAAGCACAATTACTGTCACGATTTTCTTAAACATAAGACTAGGTAGCATAGTGGTTATGCGTAAGATTGCAAATCTTTTTTAGGCCAGTTCGAATCTGGCCCTAGTTTTTTAATTACATAATGCAACAAAAAAAACACATAGGTATTCTTTTTTTATCTTTTAGTTCAAATAATACTTATTTTCTTTTAACTGATCATGTGGGCCGAATTCAAGCATGTACTACAGCTGGAAGATCAAAAATTAAAGGTGTAAAAAAGAATTTGTCGATTTCAACTTTTGAAATTGTCACTTTTTTAGAACAGAAGGCAAAGAATTTGAACTATTCTTTTCTCCATGTCAGAATAAAAGGTTGAGGCAAAAATAAAAAAAATATATTTAAAATTTTAAAACAATCAAAATTAAAATTTATTTCAGTAATAGATGTCACAGCTTGCCCGTATAATGGATGTAAAATCCCTCGAAAACGAAAATTATAATATGTATAACATAAACAGACCTATTTCTCCACACTTAACCATATATAATGCTCAAAAGTCTTCTCTTTTTTCTATTTGGCATAGAATTTCCGGTGTGGCTATGTTCATTTTAGTATCTAGCCCAATCTTGCTTTTAAAATTGAGTACATTTTCGTATGAAAACTATAATACTTGAGGTTTTATTAGAGATAATTTCGTCTTTAGTTTTGTTTTACCATGATTTTATGCAATAATATCAGTAATATTTCTGTATCATATTATAAACGGAATAAGGCATTTTCTGTGAGATTCTGTACTAAATGTAAATACAAAAGCAATACGAAAGGATAGCAATATTCTACTAATAGTTGTATTTCTAGTGGTTTTCTTGAAATTTATTTTATAATATTAAACTAAACGCGAAAATAGCTTAATAGGCAAAGCGTGACTTTGCCAAAGTCATTATGAGGGTTCAAGTCCCTTTTTTCGCTCCACTATTTTTCTGGTAGCTTTAATGGTTAGAGCAGGTAGCTGTTAACTACAAGGTTATAGGTTCGAATCCTATCCAGAAAGAGTTAAAAGTATATCAAGATGTAGCGTAATGGTAACGTACTTGCTTTGGGTGCAAGGGAATGTCAGTTCAAATCTGTCCATCTTGATCTAGCTATAAATGTTTATTAACAAAAAAACTTCGAAATACTTTTCTCGTGAACAAAATATTTACAACACTAACTTTTTAACAATAAAACATACTAAGTATAAAAATTTCTGTAAAAAAAATAGAATTCATCTAGATAAAAACAAATCTAAAGAAATTTTTATATACGAAGTAGGAACAGCTACAATTTTAGTACGCTGAATTAAAATGTATTATTACAGCTAATTTTTGAGATAGCAAACTTAAGTAAATATAATTATATAAAAAGAGTTTGATCCTGGCTCCGAATGAATGCTAGTGGTCGGCCTAACACATGCAAGTTGAATGCTCTTTGTGTTATATAAAGAGTATAGCGTACGGGTGAGTAATACGTAGAAATTTATCTTGAATTGCGGTAAATACCTTGAAAAATTAATTATTGGTTAAAGAAAAGTCTACGCAGGATTAGGTAGTTGGTAATTTAAAAGACATACCAAGCCTACGATCCTTAATTGGTCTTTGAGGATGATCAGTCACACTGGAACAGAAATAAGGTCCAGACTCTTTGAGAGGCAGCAGTGAGGAATCTTAGGCAATGAGCGAAAGCTTGACCTAGTCAGGCCACATGTGAGATGAAAACCATATTAGGTTGTAAATCACTTTGTAAAGTATATAATGTTAAAGATTAAATTTTACAAGCAAAGCTCCGGCTAATTTCGTGCCAGCAGCCGCGGTAAAACGGGAGGAGCAAGTATTATTCAAATTGACTGGGTGTAAAGGGTGCGTAGGTTGTGCATTAAGTAGTAAAAAAAGACTAAATTTTATGTTTATTAGACGTTACTAAACTAATACACTAGAGCATAGTAAAAGATTATGGAACTTCGAAAGTAGCGATAAAATGCGATAATATTCAAAAGAACTTCAAAAGTGAAAACAATAATCTGGATTATAGCTGACACTGAGGCACGAAAGCGTAGGTATCAAAAGGGATTAGATACCCCTGTAGTCTACGCCCTCAACGATGAGTGTTTGTCATTGAATTTTTTACAGTGACGAAGTTAAGGCATTAAACATCCCGCCTGGGGAGTACGCTCGCAAGAGTGAAACTCAAAGGAATTGACGGGGGCCCGCACAAGCGGTGGAGCATGTGGTTTAATTCGATGCAACGCGAAGAACCTTACCAATTTTTGTATGTCATTTAGTGTCACAGGTGTTGCATGGCTGTCGTCAGTCCGTGCCGTGAGGCGTTTGGTTAATTCCAGCAAACGGACGAAACTTTTATGTAATGTATTTATATATTATAAACTGCTTGGAATATCCTTGAGGAAGGGAAAAATGACGTCAAGTCCTCATGACCCTAATAAATTGGGCTACTTTCATGTGCTACAAAGTAATATTTACAACAAGAAGCAAAAGTGCGAGCTGGAGCAAAAGCTATAAAAAATATTTTATTCGGATTATTCTCTGCAACTCGAGAATATGAAGTCGTAATCGCTAGTAATCGCGAATCAGAATTGTTGCGGTGAATATGTTCTCGGGTTTTGTACACACCGCCCGTCACACTACGGGAATTTACTCTACTTGAAGACAAAAAGCGGTAAAGTTTTTTTTCCATGGTAGCGAAAGGACTAGAGTGAAGTCGTAACAAGGTAGCCGTAGGGGAACCTGCGGCTGGAAAAATTTAATATAATTTGCTATCTCAAAAATTAAATAAAATACAAATGATTACTAAACTATATTGTGAAAATTACGCTTTTTTCCTATTTATGATAGGCGTTTTAGGCATTTTCTTAAACCAAAAAAGCATCATAATTATTATAATGTCGTTAGAAATGATGTTTTTAGCAGTTAGCTTCAATTTTATCTTTTTTTCAGTTTATTTAGACAATATTGTAGGTCAACTATTTGCCCTTGCTATACTGACTGTAGCTGCGTCAGAGTCTTCTATAGGGTTAGCTATTTTAGTAGTTTATTATAGAATTAGAAGCACAATTACCATAGAGTTAATGACTCTTACAAAAGGGTAA